ACCCATAATTCTGAGCTTCATGTTACTCCTCCCAAGACACATGTCAGAGTCAGGGGCATCCCAATCAGATTGAATGGGATGACAGTTTCTCATTCCAAATCTGTAAAATGAAAATTTCGATCAAATCACACATCGCAGTATACTAGGCCTTCTAATTCCTTAAGGGGTTTATCTAAAAGATTCGCGATATAACTAGGAAGACGTTTCAAATACCACACATGAGTCACTGGACATGCGAGCTTGATATATCCCATTTTATATCTTCGTATCCGAGAATCAATAAATTCCACTCCACATTGTTCACAAAATTTCGAGTCTTCGTTCTCAGCTCCGATTACTCGATAATTTCCACAAGAACAAATTCCACTTTTTATAGGCCCGAAGATTCTTTCACAAAACAATCCATCCTTTTCTGGTTTATTGGTTTTGTAATGAAAAGTATAGGGCTTTGTCACCTCTCCAACTATCTCTCCATTAGGTAAGATTTTGTTGGCCCAAGCCCTTATTTGTTGAGGAGACACTGGTCCAATTCGAAGTTGTTGATGTTTATACCGATCAATCATAGAATAGCAAATATGATTCATTCAGATCAAGCTTCCTTCCTATTAATCTGGAAGTTCTTCTCAGATACAAGGAAATGGTTCAGTTCCAGAGCCAAAGATCGTAGTTCTCGAACGAGCAATCGAAAAGATTCTGGAGCATCCTCGGGATTAGGTACTGTTCCTCCTATGATTGTAGCACCAAGTACTTCTTGACGAGCTCTGATATGATCAGATTTATAAGTAAGCATCTCTTGTAAAATATGAGCAACACCAAATCCCTCTAGAGCCCAAACTTCCATTTCTCCTACTCGTTGTCCTCCTTGCTTGGCCCTTCCTCTAAGAGGTTGCTGTGTAACAAGTGCGTAAGGGCCGCTGGAACGCCCATGGATTTTATCATCAACTTGATGAATTAATTTTAGGATATAGGACTTTCCTATTAGAACAGGTTGTTCAAAAGGATCTCCTGTTCTTCCATCAAATATTTTGCTTTTTCCCGGGTACTCGGGTTCAAATACCCATGGCTTTTTTGTTTGCTTACTGGCTTCATATAATTCAGGAAACACTAGTTTTCTCGAAGCCTCTTGCTCATATCTCTCATCAAAAGGTGCTACTCTATAATGTCTCTTTAGCAGATCCCCTGCGAACCCAAGCGAGCATTCAAATATCTGTCCCACATTCATTCGTGAGGGGACTCCTAATGGGTTAAAAACCATATCAACAGGTGTTCCATCTTGCAAATAGGGCATATCTTGTCTAGGCAAAATTTTTGAAATGATACCTTTATTCCCATGTCTTCCAGCTACTTTATCACCTACTTTGATTTCACGTTTTTGTGAAATATATACACGAATCATTTCCGGATTATAACTGGAACTCCCCCTTTTCTGGATCCATCTCACATCAATAACTCGGCCCCTTCCGCCTATAGGTAGTTTTAGAGAAGTTTCTTTTGCCGTGGATACTTGAATGCCAAGTATGGCTCGTAATAATCTATCCTCTGGGGCATACGACGATTCGTTCGCTGTCTGAGGCGTTAATTTCCCTACTAGAATATCACCTGCTTCTATCCAAGATCCAAGCCTCACAACTCCATTTCTATCTAAATTGCGAAGTAAATTAGCCTCTAAATGTGGTATTTCTTTAGTAATTCTTTCAGGGCCTTGGCTTGTCACATGAGTCTTAATTTCATATTTTCGGATATGAAAAGAAGTATAAATATCTTCATATACCAGACGTTCGCTAATTAGTACTGCATCTTCAGAATTGTAACCTTCCCACGGCATATAAGCTACTAATACGTTTTTGCCTAAAGCGAGTTCTCCCCCAACTGTAGCCGCACCATCTGCTAAAATTTGTCCCTTTTTAATACATTTACCCTGTTGAACCTGAGTTTTTTGATGCATACAAGTATTTTTGTTGGAACGTTGATACATAACTAATGGAATGCTTATAGTGTCCCCATTACTTGTAAAAACAATCTTGTGAGTATCAGTATAAACGATCTTTCCCTCGTGGTCAGCTATAGTGGAAAGTCCCGAATCCAGAGCCGTTTGGCGTTCTAGCCCAGTTCCAACAATGCACTTCTCGGGCCGAGAAAGGGGAACCGCTTGGCGTTGCATATTAGAACTCATTAAAGCCCGATTTGCATCATTATGCTCGATAAAAGGAATAAGGGAAGCTCCAATAGAAAAATATTGGAAGGGAAAAATGCTTCTAAGATGAATCTGTTCCCATGCAATAGTCAGGAATTCTTGGCGATATCGAGCTGGAACAACTTGCTCCTCTTGAATACCTCGATTCAAGGCCAAAGAATTTCCTGCTGCTACCATATAATATTCATCTCTACTTGGGGATAAATAAACCATCTGTGTTTCTTTTGATGATATTTCAAAAAATGGGCTATCTATGGACCCCCAATGACCAATCCTCACATGAATAGCTAAGGATCCAATAAGACCAACATTGATTCCTTCGGACGTATCAATTGGGCAAATACGCCCATAGTGGCTAGGATGAATATCTCGTATCCGAAAATTAGCAGTTCGCCCTGTCAATCCTCCAGGACCTAAATAACTCAATTTTCGCCCATGAACGATTTGTGTCAATGGATTAGTTCGATCCAAAACTTGAGATAAGGGATGTAAGCCAAAAAAAGATTCATAAGTGGTTGTTAATGAAGTCGAAGTTACCAAATTTTGAGGAGTCGGTATCAATTTATGCCGAATTGCTCCACATATAGTTCCTCGAACCGCATTTTCTAAACGAACAAGAGCCAATCCGAATTGATCCTGTAACAGATCTGCTACAGAACGAACACGCTTATTTTTCAAGTGATTCATATCGTCAAGTATACCCATTCCAAATTTCATTCCGATCAAATGATCCGCAGCAGCCAATATATCTCGTGGTAACAAAAATGTATTGTTCTGAGGTATATCAAGATTTAATCTCCAGTTCATATTTCGTCGACCAATCCTTCCTAATTCACATCTTTGTTGAAAAAATTTCTTTTGTAATTCCTTACATAAGGACTCAGAAAATACCGGATCCCCGCCTATACAAGCGAATTGTTGATAAAACTCCAAAATTGCATTTTCTTTTGACCCAATCTTTTTTTTTTCCTTATCATTCAAGAAAGACAAGAAAATTTCGGGATAACAAACATTATCTAGAATTTCTTTTAGATTTGAACCCATAGCCGATGATAGAACTAGAATAGATATTTTTTGTTTCCTACTCACGCGAGCCCATATTCTTGCTTTTCTATCAATTTCTAATTCTAATCTCCCTCCCCAATCTGATATTATAGTACTGGTATAGATAGAAATTCCGTTATGGTCCAATTCGGAACGATAGTAAATACCGGGACTTTGCAATATTTGATTGATTACAATTCTGTATATTCCATTTACTATAGAGGTGCCCAGGGAATTCATTAGGGGAATGTTTCCAATAAAAACAGTCTGTTCTTGTATATTTCTACCACTTTTCCAAATTAATCCCGCGGGTACATATAATTCAGAAGAATATGTGAGTGATTCATATACAGACTCTCTTTCTTTTATCAAGGGTTCTACCAATTGATATCTTTCCACAAATAATTGAAATTCAATTTCTTGATCTGTATCTTCAATTTTTGGAAACTTATGAAATTCTTCCGTCAAGCCCTGATTAATGAACCTACAAAATCCCTCAAATTGTATCTGATTAAATCCAGGTATTGTGGACATTCCCTCATTTTTCTTCCGAAGCATCTTAATCTTAAGTTTCCTCTTTATCGAAAAAATTCCATCATTGCTAAATCGACTCGTATGATTAGGTTAGTTCGATGAAGAGTGAGCCAATAATGGAATGTCTATTCTGTTTACTGAATCACATGAAATTTTAACCAACTCCATATCTCTATTTCATATGTATGAACGGAAACGAGACGTAAGAATAAAGAGTATTTTCGACGCAAGTTAAAATTTGCGACAGGTATAAATGGAATGAATTAATAAAACATTCCTGAAAAAAAAAAAAAAAAGATTATGCTACTTAATACTTACATTACACTTATGGAGTCTTTGTATAAAATAGAATATCAAAATGGATCCAATTTATCCCTATTATTATGATAATATGATCAGATAGAATAAAAAAAAAATCATTATATGGATTCAGGGTTCAATCCACTTTCCTTTCCCATTCTATATATATGAGAATTAAAAATTTAAACACACTGATTCTCTATAGGAATATGGGCATAAAATAAGAGAGATCCTCTGTTCTGTGTAACAATTTCTATTTTAGGGTTTACATATACACATATATAGTGTTATAATTCAAAATTGAGATTGAAAATAATTGATACTAATTATTGAAAATAATTGATACTAATTAGTCATAAATCTATTTGCTTTTCTTATGCTATTAAGATAAAGGAAAAACAAGATACAAATTTAGTTCAATAATTCAAAGTAAATTGGGTAAATGGTTACTGCAAACTCCTTTTTTCTTTCAAAGAAAAAAAAGGGATTCATATTTGGAAAGGGATTAAGTACAATGGGATTCCAGATAAAAAAAGTAAATAATTATTAATTTAGTAATAGAGTATAAATAATATTTTACTCCATATTTTATTTTGGATCGGATTTGGCGACATGGCCAAGTGGTAAGGCGGGGGACTGCAAATCCTTTATCCCCAGTTCAAATCTGGGTGTCGCCTGATTGACAAATTGGAATCTATTATTATTATTCTGCTAATTCAACTTGGCTAATTCTTGCTTCGCAGAAGCAGATGCAAAGAACTAGAACTAGGTATGTCAATACTTTAACTTGACCATTAGAATCCGTAAGTTTTAGAAAAGACAAAAAAAAGACTGTCTTTTTTTCTCAGCATATGGTGGACCCACCCCGTACCAATCCAATAGGATGAAGTGAAGGTTGCTGCACTTATTAATTATTAATTTAATATTAATAATGGGTTCGGTTCATTTATTTAATTCTTTAATTCATCCATTGAATCAAATAAATTAGGAAATGGGGGTCCTATTAAGATAGTTATCTGTCTTTATAGTATAGAGATTTTTTTATATCTTTTATATCTATATATATAATTTATCTCTTTTGCTTATACAAAAGGTAACAAAAGAAGCAATAGGTCTTATTATTTCTACATCTTTTACATTAGTACATTAGAAGAACTCCTTTTATATTGATATCTTCAAATTTTATATTGATATCTTCAAAATCGTCTAAAGAAAGGAAAAGGGTGTATGTATCGTACTTATTGCTCGCTTCTACCGAAAATTCTATACAATAATAGAGAATTTGTTACGATTAGCTTCATTGGATTTGGTTCATCAATCGCTTTAAATCAGAATCCCATTTTGACTCTTTTACGTTGATTCCACTATGATTATTGATCAATAATCATAGTGGAATAATTCCTTGATAGAGATAGGAGACATAATTTACATGGATATAGTAAGTCTCGCTTGGGCTGCTTTAATGGTAGTCTTTACATTTTCCCTTTCGCTCGTAGTATGGGGGAGGAGTGGACTCTAGAAGCACTACCATAATTGTAAATTGATATATATTTATATTATATAAAGTAAAGAAAGCCTATATTATACTGTAAATGTAAATCTGTATATAATATCGGATAGTGTGTAGAAAGAACTATAGATATTTATATTATATTTCTACACACTATCTCATCATTATCTTCAATTATTGACAAGAACTAATAATTCGAGTTTGATTAAAGTCAATTATTTTGACTGGCTGTTTTTACATAGATGATAAGTAAAAAAGCAGTAGGAACTAGAATAAACAGTGCAGTAGCAATAAATGCGAGAATATTGACTTCCATAATCTTATTTTTTTGTTTCGCAATAACTCGGGATCTAATCCCATAGAGATGATAAATTTTACTTCTGTAAATTCAATAGGTTAATTGTATCCTGATGATGCCAAACGGATAAAAATATTATGAATAACAATATATCTAATCTATCAAATCAATTAATTGTCGAGAATTTAATAATATAACATAGGAAGACCTTTTATCCATACTAAATTAAAAATGGAATTCTTAATCCAATTCCAATATAGAATCCTTTCGTTCTTTTCCATTCTTTTTTTTCTATAACCTACCTTCTTCCTTATACTTACTTAAGTATTACTATCTGTAGTGTAAAAAATGGAAATTTCCGCATTTCATTTGTCTGATGATAAATATCAAAATATCAATGTGAAACGAAAAACAAAAGATTAGATCTTGCTTCCTGTCCCACTTTTCTGTAAAAAGTGGGAGATGAATTGATAAATTCATCGGATCCTAGTTCGGGACTGACGGGGCTCGAACCCGCAGCTTCCGCCTTGACAGGGCGGTGCTCTGACCAATTGAACTACAATCCCAGCGAGGTTATGGCATACATATTCTTTATGGTTTCATAAGAATATTCTATTCGTCGTGTTGTAACAGAGACAAAAATTATATACTAATATCATATGGTTTTTTATTGCAAAAAAAAAAAATAATAATAATGAAATTCTTAATGATAAAAATAAAATATAGTTATAGTATGGATAGATCAAAAAAACAGTTGATCTTTATTTCTACGGATAAGGCATTTCTATTTCTGGAAGACAAATTAAAATGGTTAAATCATATTCAATGGAGCGGCGAATTATTGGGCCGAGCTGGATTTGAACCAGCGTAGACATATTGCCAACGAATTTACAGTCCGCCCCCATTAACCGCTCGGGCATCGACCCAGGAAGAATTAATTCTAGGTTTAGTGATAATCCATCATCAACTTCCTTTCGTAGTACCCTACCCCCAGGGGAAGTCGAATCCCCGCTGCCTCCTTGAAAGAGAGATGTCCTGAACCGCTAGACGATGGGGGCATATTCGCCCGACCATCAGCATACTATGCTGATAGTATGATCAGTTTTTGGTATTGTCAATATACAATATAACAAAATCTAATTATAATAGATTATATAATCTAGATTAAAATAGTTTTCTACTTAAGAATTTCAATTCTTAATCTACTTTAAATTCTTAATCTACATAAATATATCCATATATAATATATTAATATACAATGCAATAGATAATATAATATCTTTTATAATACAAATACAATGTATAGCATATTATTGTTATAAATATACATTATAAATATACATACATATAAATATACATACATATATATATATTATATAAACATATATATTATGTGTATAAATATACATACATATATATTATTATGCACATGCATATATATTATTATGCAATGCATATTATTATCATATTCTTATATTATTATTGATATAGTTTATAGTTGTGATTTAACTAGAATTTAATATTAATAGATAATAGAATAAAAATTTTATTTGATGGTTGATAAATGCATTACCCCTCCATGCTATTCATAACATAATATTATATAATAGATTAATGAAA